CAAATCATGATCTTCACCAACTTGGATTTGGTTCTCTCGCGAAAATCGCGAGTTGCAGAGATGAGAACCATGAAAAGCAAGATCCCGAATAAGAAAACAGAAACCGAGGAAACCACAAGAGTGAAGACTAGTAGAGTCTCGTCTTTTGTCATTCTTTGCTCCTTTTTCACTCAATGATTCATTCGAATTTCCCGACCAAAAATTCTATATGTCTATTCTATGATATTTCTATATATATAGAATATGATATCTAATATGACACCCGATTTGTCAAAGGGATTGGATTGGTGACTTACCCATTCAGTGACTTTGGCACTGGACGTTCCAAAAACGGGTACTATCGGATCGGGTGAATTAGAGAATAGACAGAGATCCGTTGGCATTTCAGCCTTTCTTCTCCTTTCAGGGCCTATCCGAAAGAGAATCCAGTACCTCTTGGTCCTGAATATCAGAATAGGACGAACGAACCGGCCTCCGCGGATATCTTTGCTTCGGAACAAAACCCTGCAATCAAATAGATTGTCCCAAGGGCGCCATATTCTAGGAGCCCAAGTTATGCTATTGAAAATTCGTTCCTCTAGCAGTTCCGGTTTGACCATTCCGTTCCCTTTTTCAAACTCCACTTCTTTTCATATAGCAATCCCTGATCAAAGAGAGAACAATATCCATTTCAAAACATTTCTAACGGATTCCTTGGTTCGGACCGACGAAGTAATGGCACTCAATTATTATCAACCTGACTGCAATCTTTTTCTGTCGGTAAGGATTGCACCAGAGCACCTTCTACTTCTAATAGGCCATGAACTATAGATAGAGAAGAATCATTCTGAGCGAGTCCATAAGAAGCGACCCACTTTTTTTCATCGGTTCCGGGGGAAGACCAAAGATCTTGCGCGACCGGTCCGCCAGAAAAACTCAAAAGAGAAAGAAGTCTCGTTAATCTCTTCATGCTCGTTCCAAGTTCGAAGTACCCTTTGGCCAAAGAAAAACCCGCTTCCTGACACGATTGCCTCTTTATATAGATAGATTCTATGGGGTTATTACTTAGAAGTCTATTTTGTACAAGAGCCCCTCCTATCTGATAGAAAAGGGTCCCATGATCCCGAGCCGGTCTTACCTTGGCTCGCAAACCCCAAGTTTGTCTATGAAGAGCTAATCTAATTGTATTAGTTTCTATAATGGATTTCTTATGTGGAATACTAATGGATAGGGCCTCGTTGCTAAGTGCTACAAGATCTAGTGCACTGGAACTCGTGGTTATGGACCCGAATCCTTTAGTATGGAACATTGTCTTTTCCAAGTAAAAACCCCTAGTATATGAAAGAATGAAAAGGTGCTTTCGTTCTTGTGGAATAAGAAGCCCTCGTACCTTAATGAAAGGAAAATAGGAATTTTTCGTTAGGTATTTGACCAAATAGGATCGTCCAGTTCCTATAGAACCTATCACTAAAATACCCGATAGGGCTAAGCGGAACGAAAAGGGTTTTCCATGAGATGGTAAATGAAAACGATTAGCCCCACACGAGGTTTGGGAATAAGTGATTGTCTGATAATGAGCAAGGAATATACGTCTTTCTGCTAAAGAGGATCTATTAAACTCATAATTCATTAGATCCTTGTTATCAATGTCAACTAGGTATCATAAGTAAATGGATCCCGGTTGTTCAATCCTTTGATAACCAAGGTCATTCTTTGCTAAAGAGAAATGATCACTATGAGTCAGACTCAATAGAATTGGATCCATTCCAAATAGCGAGAATTAGGATTCTTGATCCCTCTCAATCTCTCTTTCAATTCGAGGATCCAGAGAGGTGTTTTCATAGTCATCTCCGAATATTTGCCATCTCCGAATATTTTCGATTTCATTTTTCTATGATATGTCTTTCTATATGAAAATTGGTTATTTACGATGTACGATGATCCCTGTTAAGCATCCATGGCTGAATGGTTAAAGCGCCCAACTCATAATTGGTAAATTTGCGGGTTCAATTCCTGCTGGATGCACGCGAACGGGAACGTTCCATAAGTCTATTGGAACTGGCTCTCTATCCATGGAATCTCATCCATCATCCATACATAACGAATTGGTATGGTATATTCATACCATAACATAAGAACAATAAGAACTCGAATTCTTATCGATACTGGAACTCAGAGCATAGGAGGGAAAGTCGATTTATGGATGGAATCAAATACGCAGTATTTACAGAAAAAAGTCTTCGTTTATTGGGAAAGAATCAATATACTTTTAATGTCGAATCGGGATTCACTAAGACAGAAATAAAGCATTGGGTCGAACTCTTCTTTGGTGTTAAGGTAGTAGCTGTGAATAGCCATCGACTACCCAGAAAGGGTAGAAGAATGGGACCTATTCTGGGACATACAATGCATTACAGACGTATGATCATTACCCTTCAACCGGGTTATTCTATTCCACTTCTAGATAGAGAAAAAAACTAAAGGAGAATACTTAATAATACGGCGAAACATTTATACAAAACACCTATCCCGAGCACACGCAAGGGAACCGTAGACAGGCAAGTGAAATCCAATCCACGAAATAATTTGATCCATGGACGGCACCGTTGTGGTAAAGGTCGTAATTCCAGAGGAATCATTACCGCAAGGCATAGAGGGGGAGGTCATAAGCGCCTATACCGTAAAATCGATTTTCGACGGAATCAAAAAGACATATCTGGTAGAATCGTAACCATAGAATACGACCCTAATCGAAATGCATACATTTGTCTCATACACTATGGGGATGGTGAGAAGAGATATATTTTACATCCCAGAGGGGCTATAATTGGAGATACTATTGTTTCTGGTACAAAAGTTCCTATATCAATGGGAAATGCCCTACCTTTGAGTGCGGTTTGAACTATTGATTTACGTAATTGGAAGTAACCAATTAGGTTTACGACGAAACCTAGAAATCGATCACTGATCCAATTTGACTACCTCTACGGGATAGACCTCAACAGAAAACTGTTGAGTAACGGCAGCAAGTGATTGAGTTCAGTAGTTCCTCATAGAAAATTATTGACTCTAGAGATATGGTAATATGGAGAAGACAAAATTGTTTGAAGCACGCACAGAACCGGAAGCGCCCCTTGTTTCAAAGAGAGGAGGACGGGTTATTCACATTTAATTTGATGGTCAGAGGCGAATTGAAAGCTAAGCAGTGGTAATTAAGACCCCCCGGGGAAAATAGGGATGTCTCCTACGTTACCCATAATATGTGGAAGTATCGACGTAATTTCATAGAGTCATTCGATCTGAATGCTACATGAAGAACATAAGCCAGATGACGGAACGCGGAGACCTAGGATGTAGAAGATCATAACATGAGCGATTCGGCAGATTTGGATTCCTTTCCTATATATCCACTCATGTGGTACTTCATCATACGATTCATATAAGATCCATCTGTCTAGAGATCGTCATATACATCTAGAAAGCTGTATGCTTTGGAAGAAGCTTGTACAGTTTGGGAAGGGGTTTTTTGAGAGAAAAGAAGAATCTACTTCAACCGATATGCCCTTAGGCACGGCCATACATAACATAGAAATCACACGTGGAAGGGGTGGGCAATTAGCTAGAGCAGCAGGTGCTGTAGCGAAACTGATTGCAAAAGAGGGTAAATCGGCCACTTTAAGATTACCATCTGGGGAGGTCCGTTTGGTATCCCAAAATTGCTTAGCAACAGTCGGACAAGTGGGTAATGTTGGGGTGAACCAAAAAAGTTTGGGTAGAGCCGGATCTAAGTGTTGGCTAGGTAAACGCCCCGTAGTAAGAGGGGTAGTTATGAACCCTGTGGACCACCCCCATGGGGGCGGTGAAGGGAAAGCCCCCATTGGTAGAAAAAAACCCACAACCCCTTGGGGTTATCCTGCGCTTGGAAGAAGAACTAGGAAAAGGAAAAAATATAGTGATAGTTTTATTCTTCGTCGCCGTAAGTAAATACGTAACTAGGAATATGGAAAATTGCATTTTTGGAATTTGCAATAATGCGATGGGCGAACGACGGGAATTGAACCCGCGCATGGTGGATTCACAATCCACTGCCTTGATCCACTTGGCTACATCCGCCCCTTATCCAGCTAAAGGATTTTTCTCTTTGTTCCATTCATCATTATTCTATTTATTCTGACCTCCATACTTCGATCGAGATATTGGACATAGAATGCCACTCTTTAAAATGGAAAAAGGAGTAATCAGCTGTGACACGAAAAAAAACGAATCCTTTTGTAGCTCATCATTTATTGGCAAAAATCGAAAAGGTCAATATGAAGGAGGAGAAAGAAACAATAGTAACGTGGTCCCGGGCATCTAGCATTCTACCCGCAATGGTTGGCCATACAATCGCGATTCATAATGGAAAGGAACATATACCTATTTACATAACAAATCCTATGGTAGGTCGCAAATTGGGGGAATTCGTGCCTACTCGGCATTTCACGAGTTATGAAAGTGCAAGAAAAGATACTAAATCTCGTCGTTAACTGAATTCAGAATAGAAAGATTCAAAATAAAAAAAAACAAACAAACAAAGGTAGGCGGGGAATAACCTTATTTATGACAAGTTTCAAACTGGTAAAGTATACCCCTAGAATAAAGAAGAAGAAGAATGGGCTAAGGAAACTCGCAAGGAAAGTTCCAACCGATCGTCTACTTAAGTTCGAACGGGTTTTCAAAGCACAAAAACGCATCCATATGTCTGTTTTCAAAGCACAAAGAGTTCTTGATGAGATTCGCTGGCGTTACTACGAAGAAACTGTTATGATACTGAACCTCATGCCTTATCGAGCATCTTATCCCATCCTAAAGTTGGTTTATTCGGCAGCAGCAAATGCTACTCATTATAGGGATTTCGACAAAGCGAATTTATTCATCACTAAAGCCGAAGTCAGTAGGAGTACTATTATGAAAAAATTCAGACCTCGAGCTCGAGGACGTAGTTCTCCCATAAAAAAAACCATGTGTCATATAACAATTGTACTAAATATAGTAAAGAAATCTAAATAATCTTTAGATCCATCTAAGATTTCGATTCCCAGTAAAAAAAAAAATAGAATAGAAAAATATGGGACAAAAAATAAATCCACTCGGTTTCAGACTTGGTACAACCCAAAATCACCATTCCTTTTGGTTCGCACAACCAAAAAATTATTCTGAAGGTCTACAGGAAGATAAAAAAATACGGAATTGTATCAAGAACTATATACAAAAGAATAGGAAAAAAGGCTCGAATAGAAAAATAGAATCAGACTCAAGTTCCGAAGTAATTACACATAATAGAAAAATGGACTCAGGCTCAAGTTCCGAAGTAATTACACATATAGAAATTCAAAAAGAAATCGATACGATCCACGTAATAATCCATATTGGATTCCCCAATTTATTAAAGAAAAAAGGAGCAATCGAAGAATTAGAGAAAGATCTACAAAAGGAAGTTAATTCTGTAAACCAGAGACTTAATATTGCTATTGAAAAAGTTAAAGAACCTTATAGACAACCTAGCATTCTTGCAGAATATATAGCTTTCCAATTAAAAAATAGAGTTTCATTCCGAAAGGCAATGAAAAAAGCCATTGAATTAACTCAAAAAGCAGATATAAGGGGAGTAAAAGTAAAAATTGCAGGTCGTCTCGCAGGGAAAGAAATTGCACGTGCCGAATGCATCAAAAAGGGTAGACTTCCCCTCCAAACAATTCGCGCTAAAATTGATTATTGCTGCTATCCAATTCGAACTATCTATGGAGTATTAGGTGTAAAAATTTGGATATTCATAGACGAAGAATAACTAGCCTTGTCTTCCCATTCTGTTCAGTGATAGAATAAAAAATGACAAGAGCCTTATTTTTCCTGAAATCCCTGAAAAAGAAGAAGAAATTCTACCTCTTTCTATAAGATTTAATGAAAATTGATAAATCTTTTAATATAATTGCTATGCTTAGTGTGTGACTCGTTAGTTTTTTCTTTAGAGTCGAAAATGGAGATTCAAAAAAATTGACTGAACCCTACTATAAATAGAAAAAGAAAAAAACTTAGTAATTATAGAAAATTAACTAATAACCAACCTATTGCTTCGTATTGTCGAGATCCTAACTAAGAAACAGTCACTATATGATACATCTATCATAAATGAGTAGATCTATCATATAGTTGTAGCAACTGCAATTTTTTCTCTAAAAAAGAAAATGGATTCTAGGTTGTGAAGCAAAACTAAAGGGATGTGGATAAAAGGAGGGATGATAGAAAGAAAGAAGAGGAATAAGAAAGATATAGGATTCCAATATGTATGGTCTATGAGTTACATCATAAAAGGCAATGTGATAAAGCATCAATATAATAAAAATAACAGAGAATTCGAAATCGTAACTTGAAACAAGAAATACAAATTTAAAACAATAATAAAGAGCGGCCCGGGTTAATAAAACTGAGAAAATTGACTCGGAAAGAAATTTTTTGGAAGCTCCATTGTGGGATTCAGACCTAACCATTAAAGGAGAAGTAGTGGGAACGACAGAACCTATGACTGCATAGGATTTTATTGAAAAGAATCCTAATACTTCATTGGGTGGGATGGCGGAACAAACCAAAAAAATTGCCTTATTTGGTAAGGTTATAATATAAATTAACAAATAAGACAGGAAAGAGTAAATATTCGCCCGCGAAATCTTTATTGAATTAGAATACTTTACCGCGATTCAATAAGAGTAAAAATAAGGAGATTTTTTGTTAAGAAAGATTACATTATCCATAAATATAGAATATAGATAAATAGACACACACATCTAGATATATTCTAGATTTTCTTTCTTGACTATATATTTATCTATTTTAACAAATTCAATATTAAAAAAACCCTAACTTTTTCTATTATCTATTAATGTGCATCTATCCATAATATTCCAAAATATTATGGAATTAGAGAAATTTGCACGCTTTCTCATTTCATTCGCGAGGAGCTGGATGAGAAGAAACTCTCATGTCCAGTTTTGCAGTAGAGATGGAACTAAGAAAGAACCATCGACTATAACCCCAAAAGAACCAGATTTCGTAAACAACATAGAGGAAGAATGAAGGGAAAATCCTGCCGAGGCAATCGTATTTGTTTTGGTAGATATGCTCTTCAAGCACTTGAACCCGCTTGGATCACGTCGAGACAGATAGAAGCAGGACGAAGAGCAATGACACGATATGCACGTCGTGGTGGAAAACTATGGGTACGTATATTTCCCGACAAACCGGTTACACTAAGACCCACGGAAACACGTATGGGCTCAGGAAAGGGATCCCCCGAATATTGGGTAGCCGTTGTTAAACCAGGTCGAATACTTTATGAAATGGGCGGAGTATCCGAAACTGTAGCTAGAGCAGCTATCTCCATAGCTGCCAGTAAAATGCCCATACGAAGTCAATTTCTTCGATTAGAGATAGAGATATAGAACCCAAAAAAAGGAGTATTGAAGATAAAAAAACCAGGTTTTTCTTTCTGGAAAGACAATATTTCTTTCATCCTTTTGCATTGAAATAACAAATTGAAATCAAAATAATATGATTCAACCTCAGACCCTTTTAAATGTAGCAGATAACAGTGGAGCTCGAAAATTGATGTGTATTCGAGTCATAGGAGCTGCTAGTAATCAGCGATATGCTCGTATTGGTGATGTTATTGTTGCTGTAATCAAAGACGCAGTGCCCCAAATGCCTCTAGAAAGATCCGAAGTAATTCGAGCTGTAATTGTACGTACATGTAAAGAGTTCAAATGCGAAGACGGTATAATAATACGCTATGATGACAATGCAGCGGTTATCATTGATCAAAAAGGAAATCCAAAAGGAACTCGAGTTTTTGGCGCGATCGCCGAGGAATTGAGAGAGTTGAATTTTACTAAAATAGTTTCATTAGCTCCTGAAGTATTATAAATACTAGTAGGCAAGATATAGATCAAAGAAAAAATTAGTAGATTGTGTTTCACGTATATGCTTTAAAATCCAAAATAAAAAAAAAAAGAAAACATGTTGATTATAGAAAAATTAGGAGGAACCTAGAATTAGAGTCTTATGGGCAAGGACACTATTGCTGATTTACTAACCTCTATAAGAAACGCGGACATGAATAAAAAAGGAACAGTTCGAGTAGTATCTACAAATATTACCGAAAACATTGTTAAAATACTTCTACGAGAGGGTTTTATTGAAAGTGTTCGGAAACATCAGGAAAGTAACAGATATTTCTTGGTTTCAACTTTGCGACATCAAAAGAGAAAGACTAGAAAAGGAATATATAGAACTAGAACCTTTTTAAAGCGTATCAGCCGACCCGGCTTACGAATTTATGCCAACTATCAAGGAATTCCTAAAGTTTTGGGCGGAATGGGAATTGCTATTCTTTCTACTTCTCGAGGTATAATGACAGATCGAGAAGCTCGACTAAACAGAATTGGGGGGGAAGTCTTATGTTATATATGGTAATCGCCCCTCCTATAGTACCCGAATTCTATCTCGAACTTCCTATTTTTCAAATAAAAATACAACGTTTTTTTTTATTTGAAAATCAAAATAGAAAAATAGGAGAAAAAAAAATATGACAGAAAAAAAAAATAGGAGAGAAAAAAAAAACCCGAGAGAAGCAAAAGTCACTTTCGAAGGTTTAGTTACGGAAGCCCTACCCAACGGAATGTTCCGCGTTCGCCTAGAGAATGACACCATCATTCTGGGCTATATTTCAGGAAAGATCCGGTCTAGTTCTATACGAATACTGATGGGGGATAGGGTCAAAATTGAAGTAAGTCGTTATGATTCAAGCAAGGGACGTATAATTTATAGACTTCCCCATAAGGATTCGAAGCGTACCGAAGACTCGAAGGATACCGAAGATTTGAAGGATACCGAAGATTTGAAGGATACCAAAGATTCAAAGAATTAGGTTTTTCTTTTTTTTTTCTAGGGTAATAAATTCAAAGTTCCAAAATTCAAGCGAAGAGACTTATTTTTTCCAAAGATTAGATTCATAGTTTAAGAAAGGAATACGGAAATATGAAAATAAGAGCTTCTGTTCGTAAAATTTGTACAAAATGTCGACTGATTCGTAGGCGTGGACGAATTAGAGTCATTTGTTCCAACCCGAAGCATAAACAAAGACAGGGGTAATCTTTCGAAAAAGAACTTTACTTTCTAAAAAGTAAAAAAAGTACCCGCGGAAATGTCCAAATTCCAAATAAAATAATTAAAGTAAAGGATATATTTTACCCTGAAACGGATATCTTTGTATCTTTTTTTCTTTTTGTTATTTCTAACTCATATTTATGAGATAATAAAATATGACAAAAGCTATACCAAAAATTGGTTCACGTAGGAAAGTGCGGATTGGTTTGCGTAGGAATGCGCGTTTTAGTTTACGGAAGAGTGCACGTAGAATAACAAAAGGAGTTATTCATGTTCAAGCTAGTTTCAACAATACCATTATAACTGTTACAGACCCGCAGGGTCGGGTGGTTTTCTGGTCCTCCGCGGGTACTTGTGGATTCAAAAGCTCAAGAAAAGCATCACCCTATGCTGGTCAAAGAACAGCAGTAGATGCTATTCGTACAGTGGGTTTGCAACGAGCAGAAGTTATGGTAAAGGGTGCTGGTAGTGGAAGAGATGCCGCATTACGAGCCATTGCTAAAAGTGGTGTACGATTAAGTTGTATACGCGATGTAACACCTATGCCGCATAATGGATGTCGACCTCCTAAAAAAAGACGTCTGTAAAAGAATTAAACCGCTTTCAAGAGAAATAAACGATTCAATGATCAAATAATAATACTAGTCTATTATGGTTCGAGAGGAGGTAGCAGGATCCACTCAAACACTACAGTGGAAGTGTGTTGAATCAAGAGTAGATAGTAAGCGTCTTTATTATGGTCGTTTCATTTTGTCCCCGCTTAGAAAAGGTCAAGCGGATACCGTCGGTATTGCCTTGCGAAGAGCTTTACTTGGAGAAATAGAAGGAACATGTATCACACGTGCAAAATTTGGGAGCGTGCCACACGAATATTCTACAATAGCAGGTATTGAAGAATCCGTACAAGAAATTTTACTAAATTTGAAAGAAATTGTATTGAGAAGTAATCTCTATGGAGTTAGAGACGCATCAATTTGTGTCAAAGGTCCTAGATACATAACTGCTCAAGATATCATCTTACCCCCTTCCGTAGAGATCGTTGATATGGCACAACCTATAGCTAACTTGACAGAGCCCATTGATTTCTGTATTGAGTTACAGATCAAGAGAGATCGCGGATATCACACGGAACTCAGAAAGAACTCTCAAGATGGAAGTTATCCCATAGATGCTGTATCCATGCCTGTTCGAAATGTGAATTATAGTATTTTTTATTGTGGGAATGGAAATGAAAAACACGAGATACTTTTTCTAGAAATATGGACGAATGGAAGTTTAACCCCTAAGGAAGCGCTTTATGAGGCTTCTCGTAATTTGATTGATTTATTTCTTCCTTTTCTACACGCGGAGGAAGAGGGCACTAGTTTCGAAGAAAATAAAAACAGGTTTACTCCACCCCTTTTAACCTTTCAAAAAAAATTAACTAATCTAAAGAAAAACAAAAAAGGAATTCCATTGAATTGTATTTTTATTGATCAATTAGAATTGCCTTCTAGAACGTATAATTGTCTCAAAAGGGCCAATATACATACACTATTGGACCTTTTGAGTAAGACTGAGGAAGATCTTATGAGAATTGACAGTTTTCGTATGGAAGATGGAAAACAGATATGGGACACTCTAGAGAAGCATCTCCCAATTGATTTACCTAAGAATAAGTTCTCGTTTTAAATCCATTGCAATTTTTTCCTCTTCTTCCTTTTCGAGTTAGAATAAAAAAAAAAGAAAACAATTTTGCATCTTTGGCACAATCTATATTTTCGCGAAATGGATCATAATAAAATGGATTTTAGGTATCTAGGGAAGATTCACTTGGAAGTAACTATTTCCTAGATACCTATGCACGGTACTTCACGGTTGAATGAATCAACCTGAAAAATCCCTAAAAAAGACCTAAAGTTAAGGATTTTTCAATGGGTAATGTTGCTCCAATACCTAACCAAAGAGCTACCGCAGTACCGATTAAAAAAACTGTCGTAGCTACTGGGCGACGAAATGGATTTTGGAATTTATTGACATTCTCTAGAAAGGGTACTGTCAATAAGCCCGTTGGCACAGAAACCATTAAGAGAACGCCCAATAACTTATTGGGTACTGTACGGAGTATTTGAAACACGGGAAAGAAGTACCACTCGGGTAATATTTCCAGAGGAGTTGCAAACGGATCCGCCGGTTCACCAATCATTGACGGCTCAAGAACCGCTAAACCTACATTACATGCAATAGTACCTAGAATTACTACTGGAAAAATATATAAAAGATCGTTGGGCCACGCGGGTTCCCCGTAATAATTATGTCCCATCCCTTTAGCTAATTTTGCTCTTAATACAGGATCATTTAAGTCAGGTTTCTTTGTTATTGGGATAGGTGAATTCTTTAGGATCCATCCCCCAAAGGAACCGGACATGAGAATTTTTCATCATCCGGCTCGAGCAAGAATGAAAGAAAAAAGACCGTGGAAGATCCATAATAGAATAAGGTATATAATGACTCAATGACTCTAGGTAAGAAAAGCTTTATCAGATTCTCTTTTCCGAAGTTGCACCTACAACTACTCATTGAAAAGAATCCTATTCTTATGGGTAAATGCTCAATATCCAAGTGGGCTTGCAAAATTGATCATGATCAATTGCTTTGTGGATTGTCTCATGTCTCTTGATTAGTTGGTGTTTATCCCCTCAATATCGCAAATTTCTTACGTCCAAACAAAGTATTTACTTGTTACTAATAAAAAATCCAAAAGTCTAGCCTACGTTCTTCCTTAGATACCTTCTTTTACTCCGATAGTATTGCGGATCGCAATCGATGCAAAGAAAATGAATGCATTTCCATACTATAATAAAAAAGTAAGTGTAATAAATAGAGAATTAGATCATGTGATATGACTTATTCCATTTCTACTCTATGGGATCTTACGGAGCCTGTTCATGGATGACATGGTCGGGGTATGATCATAGAAAATATTCTCCTCAAGTGAACCAGCCTATCCTTCCTAGATAGGGGACTTACGTGTTGATTGGATGCGGAGACACCTTTAGTTGTGAATTCTAATGTGGCAGATCCAATTCTTTATCTGCATGGCCAAATCAATAATTCAAGTCACACACTCCCATAATCCGCCTTATTTTCTTTCGTAAAATTAACTTCAACTATTTGTATCAAAATACTTCGGAGTTGAAGAAAAGTATCCAAATGACATGTCTTATTTTACAATAACCCATGTTTGTAGCAATGAAATACCACAACCTACCCGATATGATATATGAGAATTAGAATTATCTTTCTCTATGATATGCCTTCCCTATAAAGGACCCGAAATACCTTGCTTACGTATCATTGGAAAGTGCATTAACATAAATACGGCAGTAAGCAGAGGCAGTACAAAAGTATGTAAACTATAAAAACGAGTCAAAGTGGATTGGCCCACACTAGCACTTCCACGCAATAACTCCACTAAAGGCGATCCTATTACCGGAATCGCTTCAGGTACACCTGTCACAATTTTGACTGCCCAATAACCAATTTGATCCCAAGGCAAAGAATAACCAGTTACACCAAACGATGCAGTCAATACAGCCAAAACCACACCTGTGACCCAAGTTAATTCGCGGGGTTTTTTAAATCCACCTGTGAGATACACACGAAATACGTGCAGGATCATCATTAGAACCATCATACTTGCTGACCATCGATGAACTGATCGGATTAACCAACCAAAGTTGGCCTCGGTCATTATGTATTGAACCGAGGAAAAAGCCTCTGTAACGGTTGGGCGGTAGTAAAAAGTCATAGCAAAACCTGTAGCGACTTGTACTAGAAAACAAGTAAGTGTAATTCCCCCTAAACAATAAAATATGTTGACATGAGGAGGAACATATTTACTAGTTATATCATCCGCAATTGCCTGAATCTCAAGACGTTCCTCAAACCAATCATATACTTTATTGAGATAGGTAACTAACCCGAGTCCCCCTCCGAGAACCGTATATGAAAATTTCATCTCGTACGGCTCAAGCAGAAACACACAAATTTTCAACGGATATTAGAAAAAAAGGGTTCAAAACTTCATCAGCCACTGGATTGGGTCGATTTGCCTTGAAGATATGAAATAAGAAAAATCCAGAATTTATTCTTTATGATGATAATGCCAAAAAATCTCAAGTTGGCTCATCTGTCTTCCTTTCTTTGCCTTATGTTGGTCATTAGAGGCCTCTTGACTTTTCTCTTCCCTATTTTGGATTTCTTTTTTTTTTTTGCGTAATGCGGATTTACTCTTGTTTTGTTTTACTAGTAAATAAATAAAGCAAAAATTCTAGTAGTTTTCTGATAGAAATTATCTTGTTGCGATCCTATGAATCAGTTCAATTAAAACCTTAGATTCATACTAGAGCCACGATGATTGAGTCTCAAGCTAAACAAAAGGCAAGGGTTCTTCGAATAAGAACCGCTTGATGATCATTTATTGAATCGGTGTAATAACTCGACAAAATCAAGAGAAAAAAAAAAAGTTGTCTTTTGGGCAAACAAATTTGGAAGGAAGACATTTTCTTTTTTTATTAAAAACTACTTGAATTTTTTTCAGTCTGGTTGCGAGGTCTGAATAGTGAGTATGAATCATAGTTCCATTTTTTTTTCTTGATCCACTCTATCTATTTCGTGTTCCAGATACTAGAATAAATAATAAATATCCGACGAATTAGAATCATCTTGATAGAGATAACAGGCCCTTTCTATGTATTATCAATAGGATCAATTCTAACAAGTCACACACTCATATTCCAGAGATACCGAAACAAAAAAATTCCACGGTCGAACTACCAGAATGTCTAGAAATGTAGAGCTTAAAGTAGAAAGGCTTTTTTGGATGGAAAAACTATGACTTCGTAGTTTTAGTTAGTAGAAACCTAATTCATTAAAATTCCGTCCAGTAAAACAGAAGAATTATAAATTTCTAAAATGATAGATAGGAATATCGCGAATAAAGCCATTGCGACCCCCATAAAAGGAGTAGTCCCCCAACCCGGAGCTACTTTCCCATATTCCGAATTCAAGGGTTTCAATAAACTACCTGCGCGAGTTCGTCTTGGCCCAGGTCTAGAACTATCTTCAACGGTTTGTGTAGCCATAAATTCTATTTAATCATTGGTGTTGACTTTGTATACTATTCCGTTGTAGTTGTAAATACACGATCTTTTCGTAGATCCATTGTAATCTTGAAATTCTATAAAAATGGAAACAGCAACTTTAGTCGCCATCTCCATATCTGGTTTACTTGTAAGCTTTACTGGGTATGCCTTATATACCGCGTTTGGGCAACCCTCTCAACAATTAAGAGATCCATTCGAAGAACACGGGGACTAATTGAAGTAAGAAGTCTCCCAGATGGGGAGACTTCTTACTTCAATGAAATTATTTCATTTTTTTAGTCGGAACCTTAGGTGGTTCTCGGAAGAAGATAGCGAAAAAAATTATCCCTAAAGTCGAAACTAAAAGGAACGTATAAACCAATGCTTCCATAGATTCGATCGTGGTTTATTTACAATTATAACTTCCACACCTATTCATTTGTCATTTGGGATCATTTCCCATATAAAGAAAGAAAAAGAGTCAAAGAAAGGATGGGAGATGTTTCCCATGTCAAATCAAAAAAGAGAGATGAAAGATACCATAGCAATGTGGTATCAGACTGCCTGTCTCCTTGTAGTTGGATCTCCAACTTTTTGGAATGTTCCAAATTCCACTTGAGCATCCAAGTCTGGATCAATACCAGCAAAAACATCTCGGAACAAGGTTCTAGCGCCATGCCAAATGTGTCCGAAAAAGAAGAGCAAAGCAAAGGTAGCATGACCAAAAGTGAACCAACCCCTTGGACTGCTGCGAAAAACACCATCCGATTTCAAAGTAGCCCGATCTAATTCAAAAATTTCCCCTAATTGGGAACGCCTCGCATATTTTTTTACAGTAGCAGGATCAGAATAACTTACACCATTAAGTTCGCCACCATAGAACTCCACCGTTACGCCTACTTGTTCAACACTATATTTGGATTCTGCTCTTCTAAAAGGAACGTCCGCTCTCACAATTCCCTCTTCATCTACCAAAACAACCGGAAATGTTTCAAAAAAAGTAGGCATACGGCGTACAAAAAGCTCGCGCCCTTCTTTATCTCTAAAGACGGGATGTCCTAACCATCCAACAGCTATTCCATCCCCATTGTCCATTGAGCCTGCTCTGAATAATCCCCCCTTTGCCGGATTATTACCAATATAATCATAAAAGGCTAATTTTTCGGGAATTTTAGACCAAGCTTCTGATAAACTAAGATTTTCGGCTAATCCATCGCTAACTCTTCGATATATTTCTTGCTGAAAGTATCCCTGATCCCACTGATAACGAGTAGGCCCAAATAATTCGATTGGGGTAGTTGCTGACCCATACCACATAGTTCCGGCAACTACGAAAGCTGCAAAAAAAACAGCAGCGATACTACTGGAAAGTACAGTTTCAATATTGCCCATACGTAATCCTTTGTATAGACGTTGAGGCGGACGGACACTAAGATGGAATAGGCCCGCTAATATGCCCAATGTACCCGCAGCAATATGATGAGAAGCTATTCCCCCCGGAACAAAAGGATCAAAACCTTCTACACCCCACGCTGGATTTACAGCTTGTACTTTTCCAGTTAGTCCATAAGGATCGGACACCCATATCCCAGGACCATACAAACCCGTTACATGAAATGCGCCAAAGCCAAAGCAAGCCACCCCTGCAAGAAATAAATGAATTCCAAAGATCTTGGGCAAATCCAAAGAGGGTTTTCCCGTCCGCTCATCACAGAATATTTCTAGGTCCCAATATACCCAATGCCAGATAGCTGCCAAGAAACACAAGCCAGAAAACACAATATGCGCACCTGCCACACCTTCATAACTCCAAATACCCGGATTCGTTACAGTTCCTCCTGAAATACTCCAACCACCCCACGAATTGGTTATTCCTAAACGAGTCATGAAGGGAATGACGAACATACCTTGTCTCCACATTGGATCCAGAACAGGATCAGAGGGATCAAAAACCGCTAATTCGTATAAAGCCATCGAGCCGGCCCAACCAGAAACTAGAGCTGTGTGCATTATATGCACCGAAAGCAATCGACCCGGATCATTCAATACAACAGTATGAACACGATACCAAGGCAAACCCATGGAAATACCCCTTTAGCAAAGAAAAATAGACACGATGTCGCTTTATTTTATCGCATTGGAAAAGACTATCCATATCCTATGTACCTAACCCCTCTAGGGGATTCTGTGTCAGAAAGCGTGAATATTTATTTCATTCCATTAAAAATAAGAAGCCAATTCTGTTCGTAAGAAGAAAGAGAAGCAGATCTATTCTATACTCGATAAGTGCCAATATGCAATGGGTAGCTTGGCCTATTTGGAAAAAAAAACGAAGAATAGATCCCTATCCCTCTTTGTTTATCATTCCAATCACCGATTCTTTTTTCTTTATTCAATCTGTCTTACCTTCCTTATAGATATAACCTTTCAATCTATGTATTATTTCAATCTACGTATTAATAGAATCTATAGTATTCATATAGAATAAGAAAAAAAAAAAGACAATAAACTGCGGATTCTTTCTTTCTCTTCCATTCTTACGTTTCCATATTAAAGTATAGTTTTCTTACTTAAATTTAATAATATTAATCTAATATGCCCATTGGTGTTCCAAAAGTACCTTACCGGATTCCCGGAGATGAAGAAGCGACTTGGGTTGACTTATACAATGTTATGTATCGAGAAAGGACACTTTTTTTAGGTCAAGAGATTCGTTGCGAGATCACGAATCATATTACAGGTCTCATGGTATATCTCAGTATAGAAGATGGAATTAGCGATATTTTTTTGTTTATAAACTCCCCAGGCGGGTGGCTAATCTCAGGAATGGCAATTTTTGATACGATGCAAACGGTGACACCAGATATATATACAATATGCCTCGGAATAGCTGCGTCCATGGCATCCTTCATTCTGCTTGGAGGAGAACCCACCAAGCGTATAGCATTCCCTCACGCGAGGATTATGCTTCACCAACCTGCTAGTGCTTATTATCGGGCAAGGACACCAGAATTTTTACTAGAAGTGGAAGAGTTACACAAAGTTCGCGAAATGATCACAAGGGTTTATGCACTAAGAACAGGCAAGCCTTTTTGGGTTGTATCCGAAGACATGGAAAGGGATGTTTTTATGTCAGCAGACGAAGCCAAAGCTTATGGACTTGTCGATATTGTAGGGGATGAAATGATTGACGAGCACTGCGATACTGATCCAGTGTGGTTTCCGGAAATGTTTAAGGATTGGTAGTGGTCGCATTTCTTGTAAATTTATTTCAAACCTAAATTCAGGTTTTCTGCGATTTAATAGAAAATAGAAATACTTCATGATGATCAATCATCAGGTTAAGATCGATCTAAACCAATCCTTTTTTTCTATATACATACGACATGCCAACGGTTAAACAACTTATTAGAAACGCAAGACAGCCAATACGAAATGCTAGAAAATCGGCCGCGCTTAAGGGATGTCCTCAGCGTCGAGGAACATGTGCTAGGGTGTATGTGTGACTCGTTCAGATCATGAGTTCAAACAAATAAGACAATTTTGGAAGTATCCATGATCGGTACCAATGAATAGGATAGAGAAGCTCTATCCTAGATTTCTATGGTAATATGGAATTTCTGGTTTCCTTTGGTGCAAATCCAATCATCTAAATTGGAAATAAGAAGCAATTCCCCCATTGGTAGAGAATGGTTATCCATTAAGCGGAGGAAATAGTAATAAAAAGAAAAAGGCTTATGCTCCTTTATCTTAAAAGAACGGACTAACAGGGTCAGCTACTTAGCCAACTTTCATAATTAAATGCCGTCACTGTATGGATAACTCTTATTGTGAAAAGAGCTATTTACTCTATAATGGATAGGTAGAGCCAAAGAATGTGAACTATACAAGTTCACAATACCTTTTGATGAAATGAAAGAAAGGGCTCCGGTGTATAGAGAGGGCCTCACCGTTTAAAAGGGAACCATAGAAACGATGGAACCCACTATTTTTTTGAGTATCGTTAGAATTTGTTATTTCTATGCGAAATAACTGAAGGGAATAGAATAAAAAATCGTGGTTGGGAAGGTTACAGTAGCAAAAGCCATTGGAATTAATATTTTATATATCGGAATAATTCGTTTTGTTATTAATGGGAAAAAGGATGGCTAAAAGAAGAGAAATCATTAGTTATTCATTAAGGTTAATTTGATTCAATGACCAGAGTTCCGCGAGGATATATAGCTCGGAGACGACGAACAAAAATGCGTTCATTTGCCTCAAACTTTAGAGGGGCTCATTTAAGACTTAATCGAATGATTACTCAACAAGTAAGAAGAGCTTTTGTTTCCTCTCATCGAGATAGAGGCAGGCAAAAGAGGGATTTTCGTCGTTTGTGGATCACTCGGATAAACGCAGCAACGCGGATATATAAAGTATTCAATAGTTATAGTAAATTAATACACAATCTGTACAAGAAGGAATTGATTCTTAATCGTAAAATGCTTGCACAAGTAGCTGTATCAAATCCAAATAATCTTTACACGATTTCCAATAAAATAAAGATCATCAATTAAATGGATAAAAAAGTAATATACAGGAATAATTAAAACCGAATTCCCGGAGAGGGAACTCCGGGAAGATACAATAAATTAAGATTAAGTGGTAAGAATCAACGAGCATGTTGCAATAAATAAAAAAACTATTTATTCTTCCCCATTTTTCTTTCTTATAACAAACACAAGAATCAAAACTGGATTACTTTCCTTATATATAGGTCTGGCCCTTTCGAATAAAACATCAACAATCGGAACTTAAGTTCCGATTGTTGTTTCTTAAATTCTGGTTGGAGTTTCTTAAGTTTCGATTGGAATTGAACTTTTGCGTTAATTGAGGAATATGTCTATTTTTTCTGGGTCTAGGACCAGTAATTATTGAAATTGACTGGGCTTGAAATTGCTTCTCATTCTCATAGTTACGAAATGGTAAGAAAGATAAAATACGAGCCTGTTTTATAGCAAGAGTAATTAATCGTTGTTGTTTCAAGGTTAATCTATTTATTCGTCTCGATAATATTTTTCCTTGTTCACTAATAAATCGATTAATTAAACTCATGTTTCTATAATCAATTGGATCCCCCGGGCCAATCCGAGGACGCCTACGAAAAGGTTGTTTGGATTTACGAAAAGGTTGTTTGGATTTACGAAAAGTTTGCTTGGACTTACGAAAAGTTTGCTTGGATTTTTGAAAAGTTTGCTTGGATTTACGAAAGGGTTGCTTAGATTTATGAAAAGGTTGTTTAGATGTATACATGATTTATTCTTTATTAAAAAATTGGAAAAAAATGGATTTCTTTATTTTATTAATTTTGGATCCAGAAGAAGTAGTCTTTCTTTGGTCCATATATTATTTGATTCATATATAGTATATGAATACCCTCTATACATATGAAATAATATCTACCTGAAATCAAATGAGTTGATTTGTATTTTGTATTCTATCTATGTTCTATATATTAAATCTGTTCTTTGGAAAGATCGAACACACGATGCTCCTATTTTTTTATTTCGCCATGAGTCGTATGCTTGCGACAATAACGACAAAATTTTTTGAATTCTAATTGTCCAGGTGTATTGTGGCGATTCTTTTGAGTACTATATCTAGAAATCCCCGTCGATTCCTTATTGGCACCTTTTCGAACACAACTGATACATTCCAAAATAAGTCTGATTCTAACATCTTTCCCCTTGGCCATGAACCTCCTTTCTTTTTTGGATTGACTTAACTTAATTCTTCTACTTATTCTTTTATTCTTCTATTTTGAATCCGAAGAAGAAGAATAAAATCCATTAGAATAAAAAATTTTGGAAATTCTTAAATTAAGTAATAAAAAATGGAGAAATAATTAAAGAATACAATCCTTGTCGAATTAGCAATAGCAAGGATTTTGCTTCGAAATCCTTTCATTTAAGTAGCCAGCCCAGCCTCTTTCTATGCTCTGATTTCTGAGGCCTGACTTAGCTTGGATACCGCTTTTAATTGAATTTCTGTTTTCCAAAATGGGATTTACCGAATTTTTCATGACTCTGAGGTTCAACCCAATCCATCTTTTCTTTCTTTTTCCTTCCTATACTAAAAAAAAAAGGATTGAAAAAGGGAAAATTTTCGTCATGTCACGAAGAATTCCTCGCATAGCAATAACTAGAATTAAAAAAAAGGGAATGACAAAGCATCTGGGAATAAACGATTAATTTCTATCAATAAACCTGCTAAAGCCCCAAACCATAGAGTACTTAGCACGGGTGCTACAGAGAGATATGTTTTTATATCCCGCATTGAAAATCCTCCTTCCTTATTGGAATACATATATGATCAGATACTCTTGCCCAAGATCTTTTGTATTTCTTTTGTTTAGGCGAAATTCCTAACTAAAAAAACAAAATCAATATTCTATATAGAATGAACCGTATAGACGAGATTTTCCTATCCCTAAAAAAGAAAAAGATGACCTCTTCTTCCTATACATTACCAAGGAATAGTAATCTTTCTTTTATAGGTGAAATTAGATTCGATTTTAGATGTATACCATTCCTTGACTTGATTATATGAGACCAAAAAGAAGAAATGACAAGAAGGTTCTATATAGATAGAGAAAGAGAAGAAAATTACGATGTGGAAAACAAGACAGGAATTGTGTACAATGCCATTGTACAACAATTTGGAAAAGGGATGTAGCGCAGCTTGGTAGCGCGTTTGTTTTGGGTACAAAATGTCACAGGTTCAAATCCTGTCATCCCTACCTATTACTTCTTTCTTCTTTATGGGCAGTAGCGAGGGGATCAATTAAAGTGGGTATAACTTGAATTTGTGGATACTATACGTACGTGAGACACGTTAGGAGTAGAAAAGGGTTTTCTTTTTGAATGAAAGCGCTCTTAGTTCAGTTCGGTAGAACGCGGGTCTCCAAAACCCGATGTCGTAGGTTCAAATCCTACAGAGCGTGATTCCATCTATCTTATGTCGAAGCAGAGTAAAATAACTTAACAAAACAAAGTTGAATTGCAACTCCAATTTGACCTCCTCTCTGGTCTGGAGGAGGTCAATCAAAAAAGAAATATTACTCAATCAAAGATCCAACTGATCCCCACGCCTGTATTGCAAATACGCAGTCACGAATAATCCCGCTAAAGTAATAGGAATTAGGCCTAAGACGATTCCAAATAGAAAAACTTCAATCATTTCGATTTGTTCGAGGGGATAAAAAAAAGAGGTACGATCTATCCCTAAATAGTAGTCTAAATTATCCACGAATCTCAATGACCAAGAAAAGAATTGGTAATTAGTGTGGAAAAGAGTCGTAGAATACCAGGAATCCAAAAGAAAGATTTTGCTTTTCTGACTTATTCATTCAATTCATTTCAAATAAGACGTATCTTGTTCAAACCAATAAATAGAGCTGGGGTTATAGTTAAAGCAGCCAGTAGAAAACCGAAATAACTAGTTATAGTAAGCATGAAAGGGTTAAATTCCATTTATTTTTTTACTACACTACATATGTTGGTAAAGCACTTACCTAAGTTATGGAAAATTCAGAATTCATCGGTTATTTTAGATAATACTAAAAAACAAGATCGAGTGAGATACAGAAGTGTAAAAGAGAATCGATTCATCAGATGCGACATGAGTCCCTAATTCCGAATCAAGAGATTTGTTGTGGAATCTGTCAATTGAGTAAAGTAATAATATTAAGAACTAGATCATCTAACCCCATTGAAAAATGAAATTGGATTTTCGGGAGAATTTTGGAATAAAAGATAAATAAAGAATTGAAACGGTCGAATATTCCCCTATTCCTTCTTATTTTAACTGATTGTATTCCATATGGAATAAGAGGAGAAGAAAAGCATTCCACGACCCCCCGAGGGGCCCCTTAAAAAAAGGAAAGCTCCTCCTTGAATTTACTTTATTTTTATTCCTTTTTCGAACCCCCAACCAAAGTTGATTCGAAGACGAGTCACTTCAATTATCCTTTTAAGTTTTATCTTCTGTCTTTCCCTATTTCATCTCATAAAGTTCCACTCTTGCAGTTTAGTCAAGAAAGTTAGACCTAATCCAACAAATAAGGCAAGGATTGGTTACGAATCTTGATTCTTCAAAGAATGTTTTCTTTCTTTCATAACAGATTATCTACTATTCGATTTTCTATTTATTAGATATT